ATTTGGACTGTAGTTGACAAAGAACCAATACCAATATTATTGTTTCTTAGTCTAGATTAGAAATTGAAATGGGGCGTGGCCAAGTGGTAAGGCAACGGGTTTTGGTCCCGCTATTCGGAGGTTCGAATCCTTCCGTCCCAGCGCATATCCCTTTTTTATGCTCCATTATTCCCATAGAAAGAAGTAGGGGGAGTTAATCCGTATTAATTTGAATATCTGTGTCTGTTTGAATCTCATTAACAAATGATCAAGTTCCATAACATATTTCTATATGTTATGGAGCCAATCTATTTTCTTTGAATCTCATTTTATTTAGGTATTTCGTGTTTGGCTCTAATGAAAAATTGGAAATCTATGTACCGATTGAGGCAGGGGTGATTTATCCTATCCCTTTTATTCACTTTATGACAAGAGTCGATTATTGAAATATTACTCAATCCCATGTTAAAAAAAGTTTATCATGTAAACTAAGGAAAAGTATCGCTTATATGATATATGATATGTATCGTTCTATAAAAATTTTTGGGTTTTTGTGAAAACGATTTGTGATCCCTTAAACTATTTAAACTGAAATTATTTAAATTCTATATTATAGAATATCTATAATAGTGACAACTGTTCAGTCTATCTGATAGATACGAAAAACCCTCCCTATTTTTTTTTTATTTTAATTTTCGTAATCAGATGAAAAGAATAAAGATTCAAATCTTAACTTACATCATTTTTTTATCCATCTCATGAAAAAATTGGATTTCTTTCTTCTTTTCTTTGATCTTTTTATCTATTTTAAATTAAATCAGTGATGAGTCAATTAAAAAAGAAAAACTGATCTTCCTATGAAGATCAAACGTGATACTTATTGTTCAATTTTCTTCAAATTAAATAATTATGTCTAAAATTATGTCTAAATAGGAAACTTTTTCAATTTTAATTAGAACTATTTTTACTAAATTTTTTTAATGATTCCTTGTAAGTGGAATCTTCGGTACTCAAAAAGTAGGAAATCGTTTACTCAATCCTATTGAGTCACTTGAAGATGCAGATTCATTATTCGTTTATATATTTCTATTTCTTTCTATTATCTATATATTATTTATGTATGTTAAAGATGCTTTCTTGCTAAGACTTTTTCAGAAAAATCGTTCCACATACACATATCATATATAGAAGAAAAAGTCTAGATTACGATGTCTATGTACAACCGAACCAATGACTATTCATGATTCCATGATTGAATCAATTCCATACCGGTTCCAAATTCGAGGAATGCTATGGTAAAACTTCGTTTGAAACGATGTGGTAGAAAGCAACGTGCGACTTGAAGGACACGATCCATTGTGGATTTTTACATCCACCATTTTCGATTTATCTAGGAATGAGGGTGCTCTTGGCTCGACATTGTTTGTTCTGTTACACTCGATTTTTTGTTGGGTTGTAAATAGTCCACGATGGAGCTCGAGTAGAAAGGATTAATTCATTTCTCGGGGGCAAGGATCTAGGGTTAATGCCAATCAATCGGAACAACTTCGTAAATGTATCTTCCATATAGAAATCGAAAGCATCCAATTCGAGCAAGTTTTCAATTCAAAAGTAAAACTTGTTGGAATTTATCCAACTTTTTCGATTCAAAGTGTATCACGCGTGAATCAACTGTCCATAGGATTCTTTGATAGAAAGAAATCAAAAAGGGTATGTTGCTGCCATTTTGAAAGGATTAAGAAGCACCGAAGTAATGTCTAAACCCAATGATTAAAAATAAGAATAAAGGATCTAAGAACAAGGAAACACCATTTTAATTGTCTCGATAGTCTCAATAACTGGATCAGACTAAAGACTCCAAATAGAATTTGAAACGAGAGAAACAAAAGGGGGTAAAGACCACTCAATAAATGAAATTTACTAAAGATTTTTCCTTTGAGCTAGTTGAGAGTTATCCAACTTGAGTTATGAGTACGAATGGTTTCTTTTTCATTTTTAGGAAGAAAAAAAAAGACTGAAATCATAGTCTAATTGATTTTATAGGCCCATTTGTCATTTTATTTATTAGAATTGCATACATAGACAAAACGTCAAATCAAATCATTTTTTCTCGAGCCGTACGAGGAGAAAACTTCCTATACGGTTCTAGGGGGGGGGTATTGTTCATCTACATCTATCCCAATGAGCCGTCTATCGAATCGTTGCAATTGATGTTCGATCCCGAAGAGAAGGAAAAGATCTTAGAAAGGTGGGATTTTATGATCCAATGAAGAATCAAACTTATTTAAATGTTCCTGTTATTCTAGATTTCCTTGAAAAGGGTGCTCAACCCACAGAAACTGTTCAGAATCTTTTAAAGAAAGCGGAAGTTTTTAAGGAACTTCCGTCTAATCAAACGAAATTCAATTAAAGAAATACCGAGGGGGGGTAGCGACTTGTATATAACTTTGTAAAATTGGTCTCTACTTGTTTTTTTGATCCCCCCCCCCTTTTTTCTGCTGTATTCGTATCTATTTATCAT